ATCCCAATTCATTGGGCCTTTCGATACAATCAAATAGAAAGCCCCAAGGGCTCCATATTCTAGGAGCCCAAACTATGTGATTGAATAAATCCTCTTCTATCTGTTGCGGGTCGAGGGCTCCTTCTCCTTCTTCAAACTCCGATTCGTCTTTTTCATAGATAAATCTCTGATCAACGATAGAACAAGATCCATTTTGCATCATATCTAAGAGGTTCCTTGGTTCGGGCCGAAGAAGCAATGTCACTCGATCATTATCAAACTGACTGCAATCTTTTTCTGATCCCGCCAGAGCGCCTTCTCCTTCTAATAGGCCATGAACTAGATCAGAATCATTCTCAACGAGTCCATAAGAAGTGATCCCATTTTTTTCATCGGGTCCGGGTAGAGACCAAAGGTCTTGAGCGACCGATCCGGCAGAACAACTCAAAAGATAAAGAAGTGTCGTTAATTTCTTCATGCTCATTCCAAGTTCGAAATACCATTTGTACAAATAAGAATCCCCTTCATTACATGATTTCTTCTTCATATAGATAGATATAGGATCTATGGGGCAATTACTTAGAAGTACATTTTGTGCAACAGCCCTTCCTATCTGATAGAAAAGGATCCCATGATCCTGAACCGATCTTACCTGGGATCGCAAATCCCAAGTTTGCCTATGAAGAGCAGATCTAATTGTATTATTGTCTATAATTGATTTCTTCTGTGTAATACTAATCGATAGGGCCTCATTGGTAAGTGCTACAAGATCTCGTGCATTGGAACCCATGGTTATGGACCCGACTCCATTAGTCTGGAACATTTTCTTTTCCAAGTGAAATCCCCTAGTATATGAAAGGGTGAAAAAGCGCTTTCGTTGTTGTGGAATAAGAAGCCTTCGTATCTTAATGCATGTATTTAATTTATTCGGAGCTATTAGAGCGGGATCCACTTTTTTGGGAATATGAGTCGAAGCAATAACAAGAATATTTCTAGCGGACCACCTGTCACAATCCCTGGAGAGATGGTTCACTAATAGACCGAGGGATAAGTAATTCGACTCATTCACATCCAGATCATGAATGTTTGGAATCCATATTATGCAAGGAGACATTGCTTTTGCAAATTCGAATTGAAGGGTGATATAAAATCGGTCTATTTCTGGCATCATATCCATAGTTAGCGCATTCATCACAGTTAGCAGCTCCAGCTCCGTATCAAGGTCACGATGGATATCGTCACCAGCATCGATATCGTCACTAGCATCGATATCGTCACTAGCATCGATATCGTCACTAGCATCAATATCGTCAATATCGGAATCATCAATAAGAAAACCTTTAGGCTTGTTATCCAGGAACTTGTTCAGAAATACCGTAATGAAAGGAACATAGGAGTTTGTCGCTAGGTATTTGACCAAATAGGATCGTCCAGTTCCTATAGAACCTATCACTAAAATACCCCTAGAGGGGGATAGGGCTAAGCGGAGCGAAAAGGGTTTTCCATGAGATGGGAAATGAAAACTATTAGCCCCACACGAGGTTTGTGAATAAGTGATTGTCTGATACTGAGCAAGGAATATCCGTCTTTCTGCTAAACAAGATGTATTGAACTCATAATTCATTAGACACTTTTTATGAATGTCAACTAAATATCGTAAGTAAATTGCTCCCGGTTGTTCAATCATTTGATAACCAGAGTCATTCTTTGATAAATGATCGCTATGAGTTAGACTCAATAGAATTTGATCAATCCTTTTTTCTGTCGTTAAGGTGGAGAACTGAACCAAGAATTCTCTTTCTTCATCATCAATCGAATCACTGTTCGCGACCCAGGATTCTATTTTATCATCAATCCAATCACCGTTCACGTTTTTTCTTTTTCTTATCAATGAATAGATCTCTTTACTTGTATGACTTAGATGTCTCGTATTTCTCGAAAAAGTGATTCGATTGGTGGGATTTGGTATGGTACTTATGAGATCAATGAGATTGATATTCAAATATTTCTTCTTAGAACGTATTGATTTGACCCCAGAAGCGGAACCACCACCCAATAGCATGTTACCGCCAGAAGCAGAACCCCGCATTTCTTCTAGAGAATCCCCTAATTGTTCCAGAGCAACTAGAAAGAGATTCTTTAACCAGAACAGTTCAGATGTAGGATACCTATCCAGAAGTTTTCGCAACTCAATCATGTATGATGGAATCATCAAAGATTTGACCTTTTCGAACTCTGTCTGTAACTCACTAGAGGCTCGGGAAACAAAGAGAAGATGTGTACGAACGAGATATCCAGCAACAAGAAGAAGGAAAAGGATTGAATAGAGGAACTCCCGAACATTTGGCGATCTCGGATGTGTCGATATCAATGGTGACTCATTATTTCGATGAATCATTTCTTCGGACAGAAGAAGATTATGTAAACACTTTCTCGAAATCTCACTTATCAGATTCCATTGTGGAAGACACCCTTTTTTCTGAAGAATTCGCCATGATATATCTGATCCATACATAATATC